ATATTTCTATATCTATATCTCCCGAGAACCTCCTTTTTTTTACTAGAATCCCTGTTGGATCGGATTCTAACGAATCCTTAGGGAACTCGTAAGAAACTCTTTATTATAAGATAAGGACGGGAGAACAAGAATAAAAAAGCGGATTATCATACATCTATTTTGTGTAGAAAGATGAATAGGTACACTTATTTAGTTCTACATTCCTTGCACTTATTATATACTTATAATAAATATACTTATCATAAGATATATTTCTAACAAGTACAAATATTAAATCGAGGCACCTATTCTATGACAGATTTCAATTTACCCTCTATTTTTGTGCCTTTAGTGGGCCTAGTATTTCCGGCAATTGCAATGGCTTCTTTATCTCTTCATGTTCAAAAAAACAAGATTGTTTAGATCCGATGGGATCAAATCTCATCAATTTATTTTAACACTTGGACTTGGATCATAATACAGATATCTTTTAGTGGAATAGGGTACGGTACGACATGTGACTCCCTCCGAGCACAAATAAAAAAGCTGTTATTGTTATGCATGCAGATCCATGATATATGGATAAATGCATGTATATTATATGTGGGTATAGCTGTTTTTGTTTTCAAATAGATCAGCGAATATCTGAAATAGAAAGTCAATGTATCTATATGTATGTAGATATACATAGTGGGATCATATGAAGGGGATGTTATTATTTTATATCTAACCAATTCGATGAATTACTCCTAATGGTTTACATCATAATAGTGCTAGTTGATGAGAGTTACTTCGGGATCAAAACAAAAAAAAGTAAAGTCAAATTCATTTGGCTTATTCTATTATCTCAATTGCAATAGAATGCAACTGGATCGAGTATGAACTGGCAATCCGAACGTATATGGATAGAACTTGTAACGGGGTCTCGAAAAACAAGTAATTTCTGCTGGGCCTGTATCCTTTTTTTAGGTTCACTAGGATTCTTATTGGTTGGAACTTCCAGTTATCTTGGTAGAAATCTGATATCCGTATTTCCCTCTCAGGAAATCCTTTTTTTTCCCCAAGGAATCGTGATGTCTTTCTATGGGATCGCCGGTCTGTTCATTAGTTCCTATTTGTGGTGCACAATTTCGTGGAATGTAGGTAGTGGTTATGATCTTTTTGATAGAAAAGAAGGAATAGTGTGTATTTTTCGTTGGGGATTTCCTGGAATAAATCGTCGCATCTTCCTTCGATTCCTTATGAGAGATATCCAGTCAATCAGAATGGAAGTTAAAGAGGGTCTTTATCCTCGTCGTGTCCTTTATATGGAAATCAGAGGCCAGGGAGCCATTCCCTTGACTCGTACCGATGAGAATTTTACTCCACGAGAAATTGAACAAAAAGCTGCTGAATCGGCCTATTTCTTGCGCGTACCAATTGAAGTATTTTGAAATGAACTGAAGAATGAATGCTTTCTCCGCATGAGGGAAGGAACTCAGGAATCCCCTTTTTAATATAACTGAAGTTTCTTCGGAACGTTTATTCGAGCAAAACATGTTCGATTCTATTTCCCCCGTTCCGTTGGTAATACCGTTGTGTTGTGGCCCATAGAATAAAGCAGGCGGACGAATACGGAACAACCATAATAAGAAGCTATTTTTATCCACCAAAACAAAAACTCTTTTTTTTACATATGGAACTAAACTCAATTCTTTCATACTAGTAACAAATCTAATAAGTATGTATTCATCACACATATCAGAACATTTCGGAATACAGTACAGAATTCATCTTTTTAGGACCAATATTTTGAATTGATACGTTAGATACAGATGGATCGTATCTCGTAAATTATCTCTCTTTCATCAATCGATGTTTCTTTTTTTTTATCCTTTCTTTTGCTCCTTGATGACCAAACGATTGGATCTCTCATAACTATTCAATTTCTCCCTTGTTTTGCCACCCATTTCGGATTTCATCATCAATATTCTTCAGAAATATCCCCTCAATTATTCCTGGGCTGTGGGTAGCCAGTGAAACATTTCGAAATAATTGATTGATCCAGGGGGAGTTCTTTCGTCTCGAAATCCGAATAATATTCATTACTTCAAGTGGTTTTTCGGGCATTCATCGAAAGGAACAAATGAAGATACAATTGGTTCGAATTTGACCAATTGAGATATCTGGGAACTTGATTATTTCTTCATTCGAAACGGACCTTTATTCTATTTCTATATTCTTTCTAGATCCAAGGACTAAACAATTCAAAAAAAAAAAGAAGGAATAGATCCGATCCATAGGTTCCATACCTTGTTATAGAACTCATGCTTCATAGAAATATCGGATCAGATAGAGTCGGCGAATGAAGCAGTTTCATTAACAATTTACAGAACAGATTAAAAGTGCCAAAAAAGAAAGCATTGACTCCCCTCCCATATCTTGCATCTATAGTCTTTTTGCCCTGGTGGATCTCTCTCTCATTTAATAAAAGTCTGGAACCTTTAGTTACTAATTGGTGGAATACAAGGCAATCCGAAACTTTTTTGAATGATATTCAAGAGAAGAACGTTCTAGAAAGATTCATAGAATTAGAACAACTATTCCTGTTGGACGAAATGATAAAGGAGTACCCGGAGACACAGATACAAAAGCTTCGTATAGGAATCCACAAAGAAACAATACAATTGGTCAAAATGCACAATGAAGATCATATCCATATAATTTTGCATTTCTCGACAAATATAATCTGTTTTGCTATTCTAAGTGGTTATTCTATTCTGGGTAATGAAGAACTTGTCATTCTTAATTCTTGGGTTCAGGAATTCCTCTATAACTTAAGCGACACAATAAAAGCTTTTTCTATTCTTTTATTAACTGATTTATGTATCGGATTCCACTCGCCCCATGGTTGGGAACTAATGATTGGTTCGGTCTACAAAGATTTTGGATTTGCTCATAATAATCAAATTATATCTGGTCTTGTTTCCACTTTTCCAGTCATTCTAGATACAATTTTGAAATATTGGATCTTCCATTATTTAAATCGTGTATCTCCTTCACTTGTAGTGGTTTATCATTCAATGAATGAATGAAGAACTCATTTGATCTGCCGATATCAATCAAATCCGAATGTTACTTCGTACATAAACAAACCATTTTTAATCTGACTCACTCTTTATACTTCTACCCGTCTAAGGGATTCCCCCTCCAGTACAATGGCAGAATCGTGGATAGGGAACTATACTAGCTACCTACCTAATTTATTGTAGAAATTTCCGGGATCAATAATTGGACCATGCAAAATAGAAATACCTTTTCTTGGGTAAAGGAACAGATGACTCGATTCATTTACGTATCGATCATGATATATGTCATAACTCGGACATCTATTTCAAATGCATATCCCATTTTTGCGCAGCAGGGTTATGAAAATCCACGAGAAGCAACTGGGCGTATTGTATGCGCCAATTGCCATTTAGCTAATAAGCCCGTGGATATTGAGGTTCCACAAGCTGTGCTTCCTGATACTGTATTTGAAGCAGTTGTTAGAATCCCTTATGATATGCAACTGAAACAAGTTCTTGCTAATGGGAAAAAGGGGGCTTTGAATGTGGGGGCTGTTCTTATTTTACCCGAGGGATTCGAATTAGCTCCCCCCGATCGTATTTCTCCCGAGATGAAAGAAAAGATAGGCAATCTGTCTTTTCAGAGTTATCGCCCCACTAAAAGAAATATTCTTGTGGTAGGTCCTGTTCCTGGTCAGAAATATAGTGAAATCGTCTTTCCCATTCTTTCCCCGGACCCTGCTACTAAGAAAGACGTTCACTTCTTAAAGTATCCCATATATGTAGGTGGGAACAGGGGAAGAGGTCAGATTTATCCCGATGGGAACAAGAGTAACAATACAGTCTATAATGCTACAGCAGCAGGTATAGTAAGCAGAATAGTACGTAAAGAAAAAGGGGGGTATGAAATAACCATAGCTGACGCATCGGATGGACACCAAGTGGTTGATATTATACCTCCAGGACCAGAACTTCTTGTTTCAGAGGGTGAATCTATCAAGCTTGATCAACCATTAACGAGTAATCCCAATGTGGGTGGATTTGGTCAGGGAGATGCAGAAATAGTACTTCAAGATCCATTACGTGTCCAAGGTTTGTTGTTCTTCTTGGCATCTGTTATTCTGGCACAAATCTTTTTGGTTCTAAAAAAGAAACAGTTTGAGAAGGTTCAATTGTCCGAAATGAATTTCTAGATCCACGGATTCATCAAGTTGGTAAAAAGAGCCGAATTGTTGTGATCGATGCAATTATGTATGATTCAAAAAAATCATGGAAAATGTTTTGCTTGCTTTGTTTATACTGTTTTTCTGCGAGATGCCGGAAATTGCTTGTATCCCATTCCTAGCAATAGTATGTATATTGCGAAGAAGACTACTTGATCCCCCCTTCTTTTTTTCAATCAAAATGGGAGTGTTGTGACTATGTTAGGCCTCCCATTGGCAGATTGTAAATGGCATGTAATGCATCAATAGTTTTTTTGTACCTAATAGAATCGAATTCTAATAGATAATAGGCATAAGTAGGAGGAGAATACACGCGGATAAATGAAAGGAACAAATGATTCTAGGAGGGATTACTCGTCTTCCTAATCTTCCACACAAGAAAAGGGTGGAAAATTCCTTTTCTTGTGTGGAAATAATAATGATTCTTGATCCTGTTCGTCAAAGATTACTATTTATTTGATTTTCCAGTTCTATCGGAACTAGTTTGTTTCGATTCATAAGAAGTAGTGGACAAACAAAAAAAGGGGTGGGAGTAACTTACTGAGTAAATAAAACTTCTTCAATGAACTTATAAAAAAAGTAAAAAAAAGAAAATTTTAACTGTGATGAAATAATCAATAAGGATTGGGATATGCGCAAAAATCCAAGATTTCATCTTTTCGCCCGGAGCATTAAGAGTCTTTTTTTTGCTTGAAATTTTCTTTTTCTAGAGTAAGATTAGTATCGAAATGATTTGCAGGATGTCTCATCT